AAGACATTTAGTAATCCCCCCCAAACAAAACAAGCAAAGGGGGAATATTTTGATCTATTTTGTATCGTTTTGGCGACATGGCCGAGCGGTAAGGTGGGGGACTGCAAATCCTTTTTCCCCAGTTCAAATCTGGGTGTCGCCTGATCAACAAAAGACAAGACTGGGAATCCCTCATTCTGTTTTGCTGGTATAACTCACCGAATTTTTCCCAGCAAACTACGCATAGGAAAAAGACTCTTGAAACGAAATAGCAAGAGTTCTGCTGCTGTAAATCCTTGCATCTAGGATTCAAGGAAAGATTAGAGTAGTGGAAGGTCTATCATATCAAATCAAGAGTTACCAATTTCTTTCCACTACTAATGTAGTGTCTACTGAAGGGGTCTTGAATTTGATTGGATAGTCAGACGGGGAATCTAATTAATAGTTATGGAAGGGGCAGAAGATACTTTGTATACAGAGTATACAGACTCATGAGAGTCTCTGAGTACACGGGCATTCAATCAATATTAGATTGGATGGATACTTGACTTTTTCTTTTACTTTTTTACTTTTACTTAATGATAATGATACTTAATTATAATGAAGGGAAAGGTAAAAAAAGAATAGGTCTTATTATTCCTACATATCTTATTATTACTACATATTAATAATATCCCCTTTTCTACTTCCAAAGACCAGTGTGACTGCGTATTTTGTTTAATCTTTTCTGATTCTACTAGAAATCATATAAGAGAACTTGTTACTTGTTATAAGTAGATTTAGTGCAGTTTTTCATATTTATTGGAGTCTTTGATCAAGGGTCTTGGGTCAGAATTCCCCCTCCCTTTTTTTTGACTCTGCACCAGTGATTCCACTATTATTAGTAAACAATAATGGAATAATTCCTTCATATTCATAGAGATAGGGGACATAATTCACATGGATATAGTAAGTCTTGCTTGGGCTGCTTTAATGGTAGTCTTTACATTTTCCCTTTCACTCGTAGTATGGGGAAGAAGTGGACTCTAGAGATACTACTAATAGAGTTGGGGAATCAAACTGTATAACTTTTTTATAGATTTTTTGTAGATTGTTCTACAAAGCCTTTTTAATTAAATAATTTAATTATTTAATATATTGAATTAACTTAATATTAAATTCATGAATTTAATTAAATTAAAATATCTTCATTTCGAAATTCTATTTGCTTGGATTCTGGGGGGGTAATCTATTCTATTCGTATTATATATGAATAATGCTTATACTCTTTTACAAAAAAAATCAAAGAGATATTTCAATAATTCACATATTCGTATTTTGAAAAAAAAAAAAAGGGGGGGTATGGATGATAGGAAAGTTATTACAACCGATATCTTCCTAAATTTTCTATTTCGATGAACCGGTTCTTACCAGAGTTATATATGGACAATGGGGAAGAACGAGGAACACCGGAACCCTTTTACTGTTTGTTTTTATTGTCCTTTTTACTCTTCAAAGAGAAAAGAAAGAAGTTCCGCTATTTAATAAGATCTTGTCTTGGTTGAGTCACATATTTCGCACTTACCGCTTGTTTTATTTTAATTTTATTATTGTATTAACTTGATTTTCTTTTAGTAATATATGTCCAATATTGTTTTTCATTCATTGATTTGATTCTTTTTTTAATGGATACCGGGATTCATATTGAAAATAATCAAAAATCTAGAAATTCTAAAATCATAAGAGTTGCCTTTCAATTATTTCAGATTGATTGGAATGAACAAAAAGAAAATAGATGAAGCAAAGAAATCGAATTGGGATACTGTGTACGTTACATATATTTAATTGATATTAACATGTATAAAGATACATATTGGAGATTGATCTCTATTCTGTTTTTATCTTTCTACATTACAATAATCAAAATAGATAGTATGGTAGAAAGATTCATATATGAATCTTTCTACCATACTATCGGATCTCATAGCCTACTGCTGATTCTCGTCCATTCATTTCATTTAAGACGTGAAATTGAAATTTTGTTTTTCTTAAATCATTGATAAGAACTAAGAAGTCAAGTTTCATTCAAATTAATCACTTTGACTTACCGTTTTTACGTATATTATAAGCAAAAAAGCAGTAGGAACTAGAATGAAGAGTGCAGTAGCAATAAATGCGAGAATATTTACTTCCATAATTTCATCGTTTCGTTTTTTTTTTTTTTTTACTTCGCAATAACTCGGGATTTAATCCCATAGAGATGATAAACCTTTCGCTTGGAAATTCAATGGGATGAATTACATTTCGATGATATCAAGTCGGATCAATATCATGAATAACAATATCTGAACTATCAAGTCGATTCATCGTCGAGAATTGAATAGTATAACATAGGCAGATCTTTTTTCCACACACCCAATACAAACTTTGATTTCGGATTGAATCAAAAGAATTCCTTTACTTTATACTTTCTTTTTATTTATCATTCTTTTCCACACTGTCTTTTCTATAACCTACCGCTTTCGTTGTACCACCATCTAAGTGCTTTCCACTTCCATTGTTTTCAAATAGTTTCCAAAGAAACCCAAAGAAACGAAATAGAAAAAAAGGAAGGAGTGAAGTTAGAAACTCTTTTTTTTTAATGATCTCATTTTCTTTATTTTACAAGAAAATGAAGTGTGATAAAGACGAGTCCCTGTAGAAAAAATCGAATATTCCATCAAATTTACTATTTTAGAGTTTGTTCTTTCTTCAACAATACCCTTAAAAAAAAAAAAGAGAGATGCCATTGGTAATGAAATTCTACCATTTGTACCCAGTTTAAGAGAAAATGAAGAAAGATATTGATTTATTTTTTTTTATTGGATTTGAATCCGTCGGGACTGACGGGGCTCGAACCCGCAGCTTCCGCCTTGACAGGGCGGTGCTCTGACCAATTGAACTACAATCCCAGGGAAATAAAATGTACAAGAATACATATTCTTATGATTTCATTCAAACTATTTAGATTTAGATTAATATCTAGGTGTTGTAACAGAGACGCGAATGATATATTGATATCCACATGGATATCCACTTTACTTTAGTGAGAAGTGAGAGCAGTAAGGATTCCTTTCTTTAGTTATTACCAAATCGATTGATAATCCATTTTTCATTGAAAAATGGAGTTTTTTCTGTCTTTCCTTTATTCTTTTTATTAGACTTTATACTTAATAATCCTGATATGAATCTATATCGTTATCAAGATCATAATTTATGGGAACAAATAAATAGAGCAAATAAAAAAGAAATAGCGGCAGGGATATATCAGAAAATTTTTTTTTTATTCTTTCGTATCTGGCATTTCTGGAAAACAAAATGGGTTATATCATTTCATAGTGGATTAGCAAATTATTGGGCCGAGCTGGATTTGAACCAGCGTAGACATATTGCCAACGAATTTACAGTCCGTCCCCATTAACCGCTCGGGCATCGACCCAGGAAGAATCAAGTCTAGGCTTATTGATAATCCACGATCAACTTCCTTTCGTAGTACCCTACCCCCAGGGGAAGTCGAATCCCCGCTGCCTCCTTGAAAGAGAGATGTCCTGAACCACTAGACGATGGGGGCATACTCACCCGACCGCCATCATACTATGCTCATAGTATGAGCAGTTTTTTGAAATTGTCAATATAATGGAATGATATGACTAGATCTGAAAGATCTTTTTGTCTTTTCTGATCCCATACGATAGCATTTTTTTGATTTGTCATTTCTATTTATGAATCACTCATTTTAATCGCCATTCTGTTCTATAATAGATTTCTATTATATAAATTGATATTAAAAAAAAATAATAATAATCAAAATAGGACGAAGTAAAGGACTTTTTGGGGAAGTGATTGGTCTGACATAAAAGAAGGTTCAACTTCATTTCTTCCACTTTACATTCAGTTTTCACTCCGTCTTAAGATGAGATAGGTGTATCTCTATATCACACTAAGCCAGGAAATTAACAAATGAGAAATTTCAAAATCTGGGGAACGGGGATCAATAAGTTATCGAAACTTGTTTTTTTCTATAAAAATTTGGTTCAGAAGACAAACCGAATCTCTTCATCACATGCTTTAATGAAATATCTTGGATCTATGTTGAATTGGTAGGTACATCTATCAATCAAATGAATTTCGTTCCGTTCTGTGGGTGTTAAGTCAATTCAAATCAATTCCATTAGGATTGGTCTTCAAACAATTTATTTCGTTGATATTTATCAAATACAATATCAATAAACCAAATTTACCCTATACTTATACTCCTTAAGTTTAAGTAAATCAAAATTCTCGTTCCCAAATAGGCCACTAACCACTATGAGTCTACTGCATATACTTATAATATATATATACATAGATAGATAGCTCTATCTTATCCGCCCAGTGACTCATTTCGTAATTGAATGAAATGGCCCTTTTAACTCAGTGGTAGAGTAACGCCATGGTAAGGCGTAAGTCATCGGTTCAAATCCGATAAGGGGCTTTTTGGCTTTTTTCATAAAAAAAAACTGAAGCGGGATAAAGAATAGAGATATTGTTGATATTTTTTTGTAATTTGATTACAAAAAAAAAACGAACCAACAGTAGAGTAGAATAATGTAATTCTAAACTGTATAATTGAATGATATTAAGTTATCCTTATAATGAGTTATAGTATAGTAATTCTAATTAGAAAAGAAAGTTGAACATTTGTTTATTATAATGAGTAATGATAAATGATAAGTGGTCTCTTCAATCGCCAAATATTTTTCTTTTCCATTATTCCAATCAAATACATTGTAAAGATTAGAAATCAACAAAAGAAAAAGTAAGTGGACCTAACCCATTGAATCATGACTATATCCACTATTCTGATATTAAAATTTCAAATTCGCTAGAAATGAAATTGGAACAGTAGATCTCTCTTTTTTTTTTTTTTTTTATTTCATATTTCTTTGGACTCCTCAAGAATCCGTCGATATTTCTGATTCAATCTTCTTGTTCCTAGACGTTCCATAGGAATAACTTGATAT